TCCAGCCCATTTTAGGGGGTGGACGTGCTATTTGTTTACATCCATTAGTTCGTAAAGGATTCAATGCAGACTTTGATGGGGATCAAATGGCTGTTCATGTACCTTTATCTTTGGAAGCGCAAGCGGAGGCTCGTTTACTTATGTTTTCTCATATGAATCTCTTTTCTCCGGCTATTGGAGATCCCATTTCGGTACCAACCCAAGATATGCTTATTGGACTCTATGTATTAACGATCGGGAATCGTCGAGGTATTTGTGCAAATAGGTATAATCCATGGAATCGCATAAACTATCAAAATGAAACAGTTAATGATTATAAGTATAAATATACTACGAAAGAGAAAGAGCCCTATTTTTGTAGTTCCTATGATGTACTTATAGTTTATCAGCAGAAACGAATCAATTTAGATAGTCCTTTGTGGCTTCGGTGGCGACTAGATCAACGTGTCATTGCCTCAAGAGAAGTTCCTGTCGAAGTTCAATATGAATCTTTGGGTACCTATCATGAAATTTATGGGCACTATCTAATAGTAAGACATATAAAAAAACAAACCCTTTGTATATACACCCGAACCACTGTTGGTCATATTTCTTTTTCTCGAGAAATAGAAGAAGCCATACAGGGGTTTTGTCAGGCCTACTCATACGGTACCTAAGCTAAGGAATTATGTAATACCGCGGGAATTTTGATCTCTCCGGTTCAACTGGAATCATAATTCCTTAATTTCTACATGAATCGAGATCCAGTAAAGGAGGTCTTCGAATCACTGACTCAAACCCATTGGCGAATCCTACTCAGCGCAATAGAGAAGTACTTATGGCAGAATGGGCTGATCTGTTCTTTTACAATAAAGCGATAGATGGGTCTGCCATGAAACGACTTATTAGCAGATTAATAGATCACTTCGGAATGGCATATACATCGCACACCCTGGATCAAGTAAAGACTCTGGGTTTCCAGCAAGCCACTGCTACATCCATTTCATTAGGAATTGATGATCTTTTAACAGTACCTTCTAAGGGGTGGCTAGTCCAAGATGCTGAACAACAAAGTTTCATTTTAGAAAAGCACCATCATTATGGGAATGTACACACAGTAGAAAAATTACGCCAATCCATTGAGATATGGTATGCTACAAGTGAATATTTGAGACAAGAAATGCATCCTAATTTTAGGATGACTGATCCTTCTAATTCAGTCCATATAATGTCCTTTTCGGGAGCTAGAGGAAATGCATCTCAGGTACACCAATTAGTAGGTATGAGAGGATTAATGTCGGATCCCCAAGGACAAATGATTGATTTACCGATTCAAAGCAATTTACGCGAAGGACTTTCTTTAACGGAATATATCATTTCCTGCTACGGAGCCCGCAAAGGAGTTGTGGATACTGCTGTACGAACATCAGATGCTGGATACCTCACGCGTAGACTTGTTGAAGTAGTTCAACACATTGTTGTACGTAGAACAGATTGTGGCACTACCCGAGGCATTTCCGTGAGTCCTAGAAATGGGATGACGGAAAGAATTTGGGTCCAAACACTAATTGGTCGTGTATTAGCATACAATATATATATGGGCCTACGTTGCATTGCCGCTCAAAATAAGGATATTGGGGTTGGACTTGTCACTCGATTCATAACCTTTCGAACACAACCAATATATATTCGAACCCCCTTTCTTTGCAGGAGTATATCTTGGATCTGTCGATTATGTTATGGTCAGAGTCCCACTCATGGCGACCTGGTCGAATTAGGAGAAGCAGTAGGTATTATTGCGGGTCAATCAATCGGCGAACCGGGGACTCAACTAACATTAAGAACCTTTCATACCGGTGGAGTATTCACAGGTGGTACTGCAGAACATGTACGAGCTCCTTTTAAGGGAAAAATCAAATTCAATGAGGATTTGGTTCATCCCACACGTACACGTCATGGGCATCCTGCTTTTCTATGTTATATAGACCTGTATGTAACTATTGAGAGTCACGATATTCTACATAATGTGAATATTCCACCCAAAAGTTTTCTTTTAGTTCAAAATGATCAATATGTAGAATCAGAACAAGTGATTGCTGAGATTCGCGCTGGAACATCCACTTTCAATTTTAATAAAGTTAAAGAGAAAGTTCGAAAACATATTTATTCTGACTCAGAGGGAGAAATGCACTGGAGTACCGATGTGTACCATGCACCTGAATATAAATATGGTAATGTTCATCTCTTACCCAAAACAAGTCATTTATGGATATTATCAGGAGCTCTGTGCAGATCCAGTATAGTGCCTTTTTCGCTCCACAAGGATCAAGATCAAATGAATGTTCATTCTGTTGAACGGAGATCTATTTCTGACCTCTCCGTGACTAATGATCAAGTGAGACACAAATTGTTTAGTTCGAATCCTTACGGTAAAAAGGGGGGGGTTCTTGATTATTCAGGACCTGATCGAATCATATCCAACGGTCATTGGAATTTCATATATCCTACCATTCTCCACGAG